AAATCGTATCGATTCTTATCAAAGAAAGACAGGATTAACCGAGGCTGTTCAAACAGGTATAGGGCAATTAAACGGTATTACCGTAGCAATTGGGGTTATGGATTTTCAGTTTATGGGGGGTAGTATGGGATCCGTAGTTGGGGAGAAAATTACCCGTTTGATTGAATACGCTACTAAAGAATTTCTACCTCTTATTATAGTGTGTGCTTCCGGAGGGGCACGCATGCAAGAAGGAAGTTTGAGCTTGATGCAAATGGCTAAAATATCTTCCGCTTTATATGATTATCAATCAAATAAAAAGTTATTCTATGTACCAATCCTTACATCTCCTACTACCGGTGGGGTGACAGCTAGTTTTGGTATGTTGGGGGATATCATTATTGCGGAACCCAATGCCTACATTGCCTTTGCGGGTAAAAGAGTAATTGAACAAACATTGAATAAAACAGTACCCGAAGGTTCACAAGCGGCTGAGTATTTATTCCAGAAGGGCTTATTCGATCTAATTGTACCACGTAATCCTTTAAAAAGCGTTCTGAGTGAGTTATTTCAACTCCACACTTTCTTTCCTTTGAATCAAAATTAGAACATTCAGTTCAATTATTTTGAGCAAATTAGAGTTAGATAGATTAGATAAATTTAGATAGATACTAAGTAATAATAATTCCAATTTAGAATTATCAAATTATAATAAGATTAAGATATCTTTATATATAATAAGATAAGATATCTTTATATTCTAAATAATAAATATAAAATCTAAATAATAATAACAGGTACAAATAGTAAATCGAGGTACCCATTCTATGACAACTCTTAACTTTCCCTCTGTTTTGGTCCCTTTAGTAGGCCTAGTATTTCCGGCAATTGCAATGGCTTCTTTATTTCTTCATGTTCAAAAAAACAAGATTGTTTAAAGCTGAGGGCACAAAATCTTATCTATTTTTTTTTTCAAAACTGACGCTTGTATCATAACACAGATATCCATTTAGCAAAATATGATATAAGCGTCTTCCGCCGAAAACTTTTATGTCTCCCAAAATGCTATATTCTGTCTATTTGAAAATAGACCCGAATCGGTGGATGGCTGAATTGTAAAGTCGGTCTATCTATATGCATGTGACTATCTTTAGTGAGATCATACGAAGGGTATGTTATTAGTTTAGATCTAACCAATTTAATGAATTAATGAATTACTCCTAAAGGTTCACATCAAACTAGTGCTAGTTGATGCGAGTTACTTCGGAAACAAAAGGACTAAAGTCAAATTCATTTGGGGTATTCTCTCAATTCCAAAAAAAAGCAACTGGATCAAGTATGAGTTGTCGATCAGAACATATATGGGTAGAACCTATAACGGGGGCTCGAAAAACAAGTAATTTCTGCTGGGCTGTTATCCTTTTTTTAGGTTCATTAGGATTCTTGTTGGTTGGAACCTCGAGTTATCTTGGTAGAAATTTGATATCTTTATTTCCGTCTCAGGAAATCGTTTTTTTCCCACAAGGAATTGTGATGTCTTTCTATGGGATCGCGGGTCTTTTTATTAGCTCCTATTTGTGGTGCACAATTTCGTGGAATGTAGGTAGTGGTTATGATCGATTTGATAGAAAAGACGGAATAGTGTGTATCTTTCGTTGGGGATTTCCTGGAAAAAATCGTCGGGTCTTCCTACGATTTCTTATAAAAGATATTCAGTCTGTCAGAATAGAAGTTAAAGAGGGTATTTATGCTCGTCGTGTCCTTTATATGGATATCAGAGGCCAGGGAGCCATTCCATTGACTCGTACTGATGAGAATTTTACTCCACGGGAAATGGAACAAAAAGCCGCTGAATTGGCCTATTTCTTACGTGTACCAATTGAAGTATTTTAGAGCCGAGAAATAAATGCCTTCTCGGCAGGAGGGCAAAAACGCAAGAATCCTCTTTTTCTATAACATAACTTAATCGAGGTTTCTTCATTCATTCGAGTCAAAGCAGAATATATGGAACAAAACTCTTTTGGGGATCTTTTATTTATATATGTATATATATTATATATATATATATTATACACAACTCAATTCAATAAAAAAAAAAGAAACAAATCAAATATCTCATAATCAACCATAGTGGTTTTTCGGGCATTCCTAGAAAGGAGATATGTGCTTCGAATTTGACCAATTGAGATATAGGGAAATTTTTGTTATTTATTAATTCGAATTTTTCGTCCATTTCTGTATTTATTTTTTATAGATTCAAGGACTAACCATGAAATCACAAATAAAAAAGAGTGAATAGATTCATAGGTTCGATAACTTGTAATAGAACTGATGCGTGAGAGAAATATTAGATTACATAGAGTCGACGAATGAGATTCATTAACAATTCACCGATGAAAAAATGGCAAAAAATAAAGCATTTACCCCTCTTTTATATCTTGCATCTATAGTATTTTTGCCCTGGTGGATTTCGCTCTCTTTTCAAAAAAGTCTGGAATCATGGATTACAAATTGGTGGAATACTAGGCAATCCGAAACTTTTTTGAATGATATTGAAGAAAATAGTATTCTAGAAAAATTTATAGAATTAGAGGACCTCCTCCTCTTAGAGGAAATGATCAAGGAATACTCGGAGACACATCTACAAAACCTTCGTATAGGAATTCACAAAGAAACAATCCAATTAATCAAGATACACAATGAGGGTCGTATTCATACGATTTTGCACTTCTCGACAAATATAATCTGTTTCATTATTCTAAGTGGTTATTCTATTTTGGGTAATAAAGAACTTGTTATTCTTAACTCTTGGGCTCAGGAATTCCTATATAACTTAAGTGACACAATAAAAGCTTTTTCTCTTCTTTTATTAACTGATTTATGTATTGGATTTCATTCGCCCCATGGTTGGGAACTGCTGATCGGCTTTGTCTACAAGGATTTTGGATTTGTTCATAATGATCAAATTATATCTGGCCTTGTTTCCACTTTTCCAGTCATTCTAGATACAATTTTAAAATATTGGATTTTCCGTTATTTAAATCGCGTATCTCCGTCACTTGTAGTGATTTATCATTCAATGAATGACTGAAAAATTCTCTACCTAATCCAATTATAATGTTTCTTACTTTGCAGTTGTACATAAGCAAAGCATTGAAAATCACTTTCTATTTCTACCCATCCCGTAGATTCATCCTATATTCCTATATTAATCTAGTCAAATCAAATTATTCCAGTAAATGACAGAATCGTGGATAGGAAACTCCATTAGTGACCTACCCCAATTTATTGTAGAAATTTTCGGGATCAATGGTTGGACCATGCAAACTAGAAATACTTTTTCTTGGATAAAGGAACAGATTACTCGATCTTTTTCCATATCGCTCATGATATATATCATAACTCGTACATCCATTTCAAATGCATATCCCATTTTTGCACAGCAGGGTTATGAAAATCCACGAGAAGCGACTGGACGTATTGTATGCGCCAATTGCCATTTAGCTAGCAAACCTGTGGATATTGAGGTTCCGCAAACGGTACTTCCCGATACTGTATTTGAAGCAGTTGTTCGAATTCCTTATGATATGCAACTGAAACAAGTTCTTGCTAATGGTAAAAAGGGGGGTTTGAATGTGGGGGCTGTTCTTATTTTACCAGAGGGCTTTGAATTAGCCCCTCCCGACCGTATTTCTCCCGAGATAAAAGAAAAGATGGGCAATCTGTCTTTTCAGAGCTATCGCCCAAATCAAAAAAATATTCTTGTCATAGGCCCTGTTCCTGGTCAGAAATATAGTGAAATCACCTTTCCTATTCTTTCCCCGGACCCCGCTACTAAGAAAGACATTCACTTCTTAAAATATCCTATATACGTAGGCGGAAACAGGGGAAGGGGCCAAATTTATCCTGACGGGAGCAAGAGTAACAATACAGTTTATAATGCTACAGCATCTGGTATAGTAAGCAAAATCCTACGAAAAGAAAAAGGCGGATACGAAATAACCATAGCGGATGCATCGGATGGACGTCAAGTGGTTGATATTATCCCTCGGGGGCCAGAACTTCTTGTTTCAGAAGGCGAATCTATCAAATTGGATCAACCTTTGACAAGTAATCCTAATGTGGGCGGATTTGGTCAGGGAGATGCAGAAATAGTACTTCAAGATCCATTACGTCTACAAGGCCTTTTGTTCTTCTTCGCATCTGTTATTTTGGCACAAATCTTTTTGGTTCTTAAAAAGAAACAGTTCGAGAAGGTTCAATTGTCCGAAATGAATTTCTAGACTCGCGGATTTATCAACATGAAGTTTGTAAAAAGAACAAAATTCTTTTTCTAATTTCATTTTTATCATAGTTTTATGATCATATCATAGATAATAATAATTACTAAAAAGAATTTTGTTCTTTTATACTCTTTTTCTACGAGATGCCGGGAATTCCTTGTACTACATTCCTAGCCATAGTATGTAAATTGTGAAGAAGACTATTTGACTTGACCCCTTCTTTCTTTTTTTTTCAAAATTGGGGCAATGTTATTATGTTGCTATTGTCAGATTGAAATGTAATAAAATGCATTTGATTCTAATACATTTTACTTGGACTAGATCCTATCCAAAAGTAAACGGGAAATAGAACGGATAAATATAAACGAAGGGAGCAAATATTTCTGGGAGGGGTTATTCATCTTCCTAGTCTTCGACACAAGAAAAGGATTTTTCACACCCTTTTCTTGTGTCGAAATAATAATGATTCTTTTTACTGTTCGTCAAACATTTCTAGTGTTAGTTTCTATTTTTTACAGATGTATCAGAACCTTTTTTGGAGTTATTACGTATTTTTTTAATTTTTATAATAAATTTATAATTACATATACTATATAAAGATAAAGTGGTGGACAAACAAAAGAGGAGGGGGAAATTTGTTGAGTAAATAGAACTTCTTCAATGAACTTATAAAAAATCTTATAATTATTAAGAACTCAACGGGACCTTCTCCCTTAAATCAGACAAACAAAGAAGGGA